AAATATACAAGACTCTATATACTACGATAGAAAGCAATAGGAACAAAAAAATTAAAAAATTACGATATTAGAGAGTTGTAAAAAAAAGGAAAGAGATCGAAAAGATCTTTTTCCTAAAATTATCCTTTCGTCCACTTAATATCCTACCTTTCCTCCACGAATATTCACTTTCAATTCTATTCAATTATATTGGTCAGCCAATCTTCTTATTCAAATTATGATTTGAATAAGATATATTTTACGACGTGTGATTAAATAAAAAACAGGAGAAAGGGTTCTACTTTACATTTACAGTTGATTTTTTTCAACAATTGACCAAAAGAAAATAGTAATAAATAATAAATTGCATGAACTTAGATCAATCAAATTTAGATCAATCAAATAATAATATTTCTATGCAATAATTCGCACTAATCAATTTAATTTGCCCGTTTAGATCGTATTCCGTTGGAATAATGATAAATAAAACGGAAGGGAGAAAAGAATTTACAAAAAACGGGATTCCTAAAAAAATGGATTGATTCTCGAATCCGATTGAATCTAATGGTTTACGTTATGTAAGAAAGACATGTATATGTGATATTAGATATTGACTAGTTATATATGAACTAAAGAGATATTTCATTTGTCCTACTACTTTGTGGGTTCCAATAGAAGTCCTTTCATATCGTTGTGGCTGTGAATTGGCGGAAAAAAGAGATCAAATCAAGAAAAGGTGGAAGAATTGAAATAACAGTTCGGAACCAAGAAATGGGAGAACTGAAGTTCTATGGATTCACAAAAACTCTGTGGATAGAAACAAAAAAAGAGATATCGAAGTAGTTCTGATGATTCAATAATATTCTTACTTAAATTCAAAGTTATTAGTTATTTCGACTAGATGAATCCTATCAATGGAATAATTAAGTCCTAATTCATTGGTTGATTGTATCATTAACCATTTCTTTTTTTTTTTCTTTTTGTTGGTATGAGGAATTTATCATGAATCCACTGATTTCTGCCGCTTCCGTTATTGCTGCTGGATTGGCTGTAGGGCTTGCTTCTATTGGACCTGGAGTTGGTCAAGGGACTGCTGCGGGTCAAGCCGTAGAGGGTATCGCGAGGCAGCCCGAGGCAGAGGGAAAAATACGAGGTACTCTATTGCTTAGTTTAGCTTTTATGGAAGCTTTAACGATTTATGGATTGGTTGTAGCACTAGCACTTTTATTTGCGAATCCTTTTGTTTAATCTTAGAAATAGGAAAAATACATATTTTCCTATTTTATTGCCTTGGACTTGTCGTTTGCTTTTTCAAATTAGATCAAGATTTCACTCCTACAATTCCTTATTCGTTGAGAAAATAACCTACGGGAAGGGCTGATTTGCAGATGAGGAATTAGTATGCCAACTCGCTTTCATCCTTCCCGTTCGTAGTCCAAGGGAAACTCTTTTTATGAGGTGTTGAAACAATGAAGGGGTAGTTCATACTTTAACTCGAAAATTTTTGGACTCGATTTCAAAAAAAAAAAAAAAAGAATAAATAAAAAAGAGGGACAAAGTGATAGAAAAAGAACTCTCGTCGATTTTTTAGTCTATCTATAAGAGGAGATTATATGAAAAATGTAACCGATTCTTTCGTTTCTTTGGGCCACTGGCCGTCTGCCGGGAGTTTTGGATTTAATACCGATATTTTAGCAACAAATCCAATAAATCTAAGCGTAGTGATTGGTGTATTGATCTTTTTTGGAAAGGGAGTGTGTGTGAGTTGTTTATTTCAAGAATAGGCTGGATCCAATCAGCTGTACCCTTTTCCGTTATAACTAGGAAAGAAGGGTGCATGATCTCGCGAATTACTTCTTAAGAAATTAGATGTAAGAACCGCAGCATTTCGTAATTAATTGGCAAATCTACTTTGATTCTCCAGCAACCAATAATGTGGAGCTGTTAAGATGGTTAAAGCAAACCGTTTGAAGTCTAGACGCAGCATGGTACTCTTTCTACCACTATGTTAATATAGAGATGGTTTTAATTTAAAATGAATATTTTATCGATATAGAACACTCATCTCGGTAAAAAAATTGGAACCGCTCGGGCATTTTCCCTCTTTTATCCAATGCTGAATCGACGGCCTATGTCTTATGTATAAGTAAGAAGTCTTTTTTGGATTTGAACTGAAGAAAAAAAAAAAAGAAACAACTTTGCTGACAATTACATATTTTTTTATTTTGTCAGAAGAGTCCTCTAAGTATTTTGGTTTTGCATTAGATTCGTTTTTTTTTTCATTTTTTTTGGACTATGAAGAGGATAGGCTCATTACATTCATAAAAAAAGCTATGAGAATTTACCCTAAGTAATTGAGCGTGAGAGCCAAATGAATCGAAAGATTCATGTTTGGTTTGGGAAGGGATTATGGAAGTTTTAAAATGAACGGAAAGATAATCTACTTTCATTAAGTGATTTATTAGATAATCGAAAACAGAGGATCTTGAATACTATTCGAAATTCAGAAGAACTGCGTGTG